TATTCTCATTTGGATTTTAACCAAAACCAATAACTTGAAAAACTATCGTTGTTTATTCAACTATAAGAATCATAATGACCGCTAATATCCGAAAAACTCATCCACTTTTTAAAATTATTAACCATACCCTAATTGATTTACCAACACCTTCCAACATCTCAATCTGATGAAATTTTGGTTCACTTATAGGACTTTGCCTTATTATCCAAATCCTAACAGGCCTATTTTTAGCTATACATTACACTGCAGATATTTCCCTTGCTTTCTCCTCAGTAATTCACATTTGTCGAGACGTAAATTACGGCTGATTAATCCGTAATATTCATGCCAACGGGGCATCCATTTTTTTCATTTGTATTTATTTACATATTGCCCGAGGATTATACTATGGCTCCTACCTTTCTAAAGAAACATGAAATATTGGAGTAATTCTACTATTTTTATTAATAGCAACAGCCTTCGTAGGTTATGTCCTACCATGAGGACAAATATCATTTTGAGGCGCCACAGTCATTACTAACCTCCTCTCTGCCTTACCGTATGTAGGAAACACGTTGGTGCAATGAATTTGAGGGGGTTTCTCAATTGACAACGCCACCCTAACACGCTTCTTTGCCTTCCACTTCATCCTCCCCTTCCTAATTCTTGGACTTACTTTAATTCATCTTCTTTTCCTTCATGAGACCGGCTCCAATAACCCAACTGGGATTAATTCTGATATAGACAAAATTCCATTTCACCCCTACTTCTCATACAAGGATATTCTTGGCTTCCTTTTAGTAACTATATTACTTACCCTACTGGCCTTATTTACACCTAATCTTTTAAACGACGCTGAAAACTTCATCCCAGCAAACCCCCTCGTTACTCCTCCACATATTAAGCCAGAATGGTATTTCCTATTTGCTTATGCTATCCTTCGATCTATCCCTAATAAACTAGGCGGAGTCTTAGCTCTTTTATTCTCAATTTTTATCCTCCTATTAATTCCCCTTCTTCATACCTCAAAACAACGAAGTAACACCTTCCGCCCATTCACCCAATTCCTATTTTGAATCCTTATCACCAATACAATTATTTTAACATGAATTGGAGGTCAACCAGTTGAACAACCATTTATTTTTATTGGCCAAATTGCATCCATTTTTTATTTTTTATTATTTCTTATTTTCATTCCATTAACCAGTTGATACGAAAATAAAATGCTCAACTTAAATTAATGTTTTGGTAGCTTAATCTAAAAGCATCGGCCTTGTAAGCCGAAGACCGGAGGTGAAATCCCTCTCCACAACATCAGAGAAAAGAGGGTTGAACTCCTGCCCTTGGCTCCCAAAGCCAAGATTCTGCCTAAACTATCCTCTGTATGTCACAAAATCATGCAAATTGCGTAATTTTGTGAGTAAGTCAGTTTTACATATTAATGACTTATCCCACATATACTAATATACCACATACTACATACATGTTTAATCATCATTAATAGACTTACCCCATCTTCATTACATCTCTATGTTTAATACTCATTAATCTATATTCCTCTACTTCATAACATACATTGCTAACCCCCATTTTATTGAGAAATCAATTAGTCCATAACATTTTTATTCTCCACCCTTATTTTCTTATGAATAACATTTCCATTACATAAAATTTTTACTCCTCATTTTCTTAACTTTAGTAAATTTATTGCGGGTTCCTAAGAAACCCGCAATGATCCGTCCGGTGAATATAGTGTACGGTTTGTGGTACTTTCCTGATTAATTCCCCTATACTTGATCAAATGCTCGCATTTGGCTAACACTAAGTCCTAACAGTTCTGTACGTATCAGAACTCATTTTCCGCTAGTTCCCTTAGCTGGCATTCTACTCTTAATCGTCTCAAGATTTCTTGCCCTCCCTGTTTTTTTTTTTCGGTATGAAGCATGAACTATGCCCAAGGGCTGATCAAAAAACACTGAGATAAGCATCATAGCTTCCTCGACAAATATATTTATATTACTCAATACTCTCATTCTTGAATTATAATTGTCAAGTTGACCAAGTCCCAGGAGGATGGAAGTTATGACGTCATAGGTGACACATTTCGATTTTGTGGTTGATTTAACTTTTCTAGAAAAAAAACATATCATTAATCCTCATTAATCTAAGATATTATAAACGTTTAATGGGAAATGCATTTCACTTTTTTCCTCATACTTCTTCCTATTCGAGCATAATATTAAGGTTTTTTTAGGTTGCCCCTTGGGTGGCGAAGTGAAAGACGATTGATTGTTGATTATTTTTTTTGGGAAAAACCCCCCCTCCCCCCTAATACGCATTTTGGCTATCTCGAAAAACCCCAAAAACGAGGGCCGGATGCATATATTTTTTGTGTGTGTAAAAAAATTTCTTGATTTACATTATTGCACAATGTGATGCTAGTGTAGCTTAATTTAAAGTATGGCACTGAAAATGCTAAGATGAAAATTAAAAATTTTCCGCAGGCATGAAAGGTTTGGTCCTGGCCTCAGTATTAATTGCAACTAGAATTATACATGCAAGTTTCAGCATCCCCGTGAGAATGTCCTCATCAGTCTATAAACTCATCAGGAACTGGTATCAGGCACACACACGTAGCCCAAGACACCTTGCTTAGCCACACCCCTAAGGGATCTCAGCAGTAATAAACATTGACTAATGAGCGCAAGCTTGAGTCAGTTAAAGTTTACTGGGTTGGTAAATCTCGTGCCAGCCACCGCGGTTATACGAGTAACCCAAATTAATACTTACCCGGCGTAAAGGGTGGTTATAGGAAAAATCTATAACAACTAAAGTTAAGACCTCATCAAGCTGTTATACGCACCCATGATTGGAGACATCAACAACGAAAGTGACTTTAATAACATTAGAAACCTTGATTCCACGACGGTTGGGCCCCAAACTAGGATTAGATACCCTACTATGCCCATCTATAAACTTAGACAATAATCTACCATATTGTCCGCCAGAGTACTACAAGCGCTAGCTTAAAACCCAAAGGACTTGGCGGTGCTTCAGACCCCCCTAGAGGAGCCTGTTCTGTAACCGATAATCCCCGTTAAACCTCACCACTCCTTGCCAGTACCGCCTATATACCGCCGTCGTCAGCTCACCTTGTGAAAGGCAAAAAGTAAGCAAAAAGAATTAAATTCCAAACGTCAGGTCGAGGTGTAGCGAATGGGGTGGGAAGAAATGGGCTACATTTTCTATTAAGAAAACACGGATAGTAGATTGAAAAACTACTTCAAGGTGGATTTAACAGTAAGGGAAAACTAGAACATTTCCCTGAAGCCGGCTCTGAAGCGCGCACACACCGCCCGTCACTCTCCTCAATAAATCTTTCTCTTTTTTTAAAAAAATAATCTAATCAAGAGGAGGCAAGTCGTAACATGGTAAGTGCACTGGAAAGTGCACTTGGAATCAAAATGTAGTTAAACTAGAAAAGCATCTCCCTTACACCGAGAAGATACCCGTGCAATTCGGGCCATTTTGAACCTTAAAACTAGCCTAATCAACTCCTAAACATAACACTATTAATTACCCCCACCTTTTTACTGTAAAATTAAAACATTTTAAACCTTTTAGTATGGGTGACAGAACTAAGATTTAAGCGCAATAAACCATGTACCGCAAGGGAAAGTTGAAAAAGAAATGAAATAATCATTAAAGTAATATAAAGCAGAGACTCAATCTCGTACCTTTTGCATCATGATTTAGCAAGATCAACTAGGCAAAGAGACCTTTAGTCTATTTTCCCGAAACTAAACGAGCTACTCCGAAACAGCATATAAGAGCCAACCCGTCTCTGTGGCAAAAGAGTGGGAAGATTTCCGAGTAGCGGTGACAAACCTATCGAGTTTAGTGATAGCTGGTTACCCAAGAAAAGAACTTAAATTCTGCATTAATTTTTTTAAAAATCAATTAAGAAATATCACCTTAAGATTAAAAATAAGAATTAATAGTTATTTAGAAGAGGTACAGCCCTTCTAAATTAGGATACAACTTTTAAAGGTGGGTAATGATCATATTTATTAAAGGATTCTTCCCTAGTAGGCCTAAGAGCAGCCATCTGTAAAGTAAGCGTCACAGCTCCAGCATCCATTAATCCCATAATTTTGATATAACCTCAAAACCCCCTTATTTTTATTGGGTTTTTTTATTGAAAATAAAAGAACTTATGCTAAAATGAGTAATATGAGACTAAACCTCTCCTAACACAAGTGTAAATCAGAAAGAATTAAATCACTGATAATTAACGGACCCAGACTGAGGGTACAATAATAATTTATCATTAACTAGAAAATCTTATTTAATTTACCGTTAATCCTACACAGGAGTGTTTCAAGGAAAGATTAAAAGAAAATAAAGGAACTCGGCAAACATAAACTCCGCCTGTTTACCAAAAACATCGCCTCTTGATTATTATAAGAGGTCCCGCCTGCCCTGTGACAATGTTTAACGGCCGCGGTATTTTGACCGTGCGAAGGTAGCGTAATCACTTGTCTTTTAAATGAAGACCTGTATGAAAGGCATCACGAGAGTTTAACTGTCTCTATTTTCTAATCAATGAAATTGATTTTCCCGTGAAGAAGCGGGAATAATACCATTAGACGAGAAGACCCTATGGAGCTTCAAACACTTAGATTATTTTTAAAAATTTTTTTTAACCTCAGGGCTAAATCACATATAATATTTTAATTTAACTGTTTTTGGTTGGGGTGACCAAGGGGAAAAACAAATCCCCCTTATCGATTGAGTACTAAGTACTTAAAAACTAAAGCGACAGCTTTAGTTAATAAAATATTTATCGAACAATGACCCAGGACTTACTGATCAATGAACTAAGTTACCCTAGGGATAACAGCGCAATCCTTTCCAAGAGTCCCTATCGCCGAAAGGGTTTACGACCTCGATGTTGGATCAGGACATCCTAATGGTGCAACCGCTATTAAGGGTTCGTTTGTTCAACGATTAATAGTCCTACGTGATCTGAGTTCAGACCGGAGAAATCCAGGTCAGTTTCTATCTATGAATTAATTTTTCCTAGTACGAAAGGACCGGAAAAATGGAGCCTATGCCTTAGGCACGCTCCTTTTTCACCTACTGAAACAAACTAAATTAGGTAAGAAAATATTACCTAAAACCCCAGACAAGGGTTGTTAAGGTGGCAGAGCCTGGTAAATGCGAAAGACCTAAGCCCTTTAATTCAGAGGTTCAAATCCTCTCCTTAACTATGCTTCAACCCATCATACTCTATTTTATTAATCCCCTTGCCTATATTATTCCAATTCTCCTAGCTACTGCTTTCCTTACCCTCGTAGAACGAAAGATTCTTGGCTACATACAATTTCGTAAAGGCCCAAACATTGTTGGAGGACCTTATGGTATTTTACAACCAATCGCAGATGGAATTAAACTCTTTATTAAAGAACCAATCCGCCCCTCATCATCTTCCCCATTTTTATTTTTAATTGCCCCAACCATAGCACTTACCTTGGCCCTCCTCATATGAATACCACTCCCACTTCCATATTCAATTGTTAATATTAATCTAGCTCTTCTATTTATTTTAGCAATCTCAAGTTTAACTGTATATACAATTTTAGCATCAGGATGAGCATCAAATTCAAAATATGCCCTTATAGGAGCACTCCGAGCTGTTGCACAAACTATTTCATATGAAGTTAGCCTAGGTCTCATTTTATTATCAATAATTATTTTTGCAGGTGGCTTCACCCTTCATACATTTAATTTAGCCCAAGAATCAATTTGATTTTTAATTCCGGGCTGACCCCTAGCCATAATATGATACATTTCAACCCTGGCAGAAACAAACCGAACACCATTTGATCTTACCGAAGGAGAATCAGAATTAGTTTCAGGTTTTAATATCGAGTATGCTGGAGGTTCATTTGCCTTATTCTTTTTAGCCGAATACACAAATATCCTAATAATAAATACCCTTTCTGTAATTTTATTTTTAGGCACCTCCTACAATTCATTTTTACCACAAATCTCAACGTTCACCTTAATAATTAAAGCAACTCTTTTAACTCTTATCTTTTTATGAATTCGAGCATCCTACCCCCGATTCCGATATGATCAACTTATACATTTAGTATGAAAAAACTTTTTACCTCTTACCTTAGCCCTTATTTTATGACATATTACCTTACCCATTGCCCTAACAAGTCTCCCCCCTCTGACTTAATTGGAAATGTGCCTGAATTAAAGGACCACTTTGATAGAGTGGATAATGAAAGTTAAAACCTTTCCACTTCCTTCTAGAAAAATAGGATTTGAACCCATACTTAAGAGATCAAAACTCTTAGTGCTTCCAACTACACCATTTCCTAAGTAAAGTCAGCTAACGTAAGCTTTTGGGCCCATACCCCAACCATGTTGGTTTAAATCCTTCCCTTACTAATGAATCCAATTGTACTAACCATTATCATTTTTAGCCTTGGCCTAGGCACCACAATAACATTCATAGGCTCACATTGACTATTTATATGAATAGGTCTCGAAATTAATACCCTAGCTATTACTCCTCTAATAATTTATCACCACCACCCACGAGCAGTAGAAGCAACCACAAAATATTTTATTACACAGGCAACCGCCTCTGCTTTACTCTTATTTGCTAGCGTAACAAACGCCTGAGCTTCAGGAGAGTGAAGCCTTCTTGAAATAATTAATCCAACATCTGCCACACTTGCAACCGTTGCACTAGCCCTAAAAATTGGCCTCGCACCTTTACATTTTTGATTACCTGAAGTCCTTCAAGGACTAAACCTTACCACAGGTTTGATTTTATCAACTTGACAAAAACTCGCCCCATTTGCCATCCTTCTTCAACTATATCCCATACTAAACCCAAATCTATTATTATTTTTAGGTATTACCTCTATTATTGTAGGAGGCTGAGGAGGACTTAATCAAACCCAACTACGAAAAATTCTAGCTTATTCATCAATTGCTCACCTTGGTTGAATAATTATAATTTTACATTATTCCCCTAACCTCACTCAACTTAACCTAACCTTATATATTATCATAACCTCAACAACCTTTCTACTATTCAAAATATTTAACTCCACTAATATTAATTCCATTACTACTTCAGCAATTAAATCCCCACTCCTATGTGTTATTACCCTAATAACCATACTCTCTCTCGGTGGCCTCCCACCACTGACTGGATTTTTACCAAAATGGTTAATTTTACAAGAACTTACCAAACAAAATTTAAATATCCCCGCTACCATTGCAGCCCTTGCAGCCCTTCTTAGCCTATTCTTTTATTTACGTCTATGTTACTCCATAACCTTAACAATACCCCCAAATTCTATTTACCTGTCATCATCTTGACGAACAAAAATGCTTCAACCAAACCTTTTATTAACAACAACTGCCTGCCTCTCAATTCTTCTTCTCCCATTAACCCCAACTATTTTTATATTAACCCTTTAAGAAATTTAGGTTAATAAGACCAAAAGCCTTCAAAGCTTTAAGCGAGAGTGGAAACCTCCCAATTTCTGTTAAGATTTGCGAGACTTTATCTCACATCTTCTAAATGCAACCCAGATACTTTAATTAAGCTAAAATCTTCTAGATAAATAGGCCTTGATCCTACAAAATCTTAGTTAACAGCTAAGCGTTCTATCCAGCGAACTTTTATCTACTTTCCTCCCCGAGGAGGAAAAAGGGGAGGAAAGCTCGGGGAGGGTTTAACCTCCAATTTCGGATTTGCAATCCGATGAAAATTTACTTCAGAGCTGGTATGAAGAGGAATTTAACCTCTGTTTACGGGATTACAATCCGCCACTTAGTTCTCAGTCATCTTACCTGTGACAATTAACCGTTGATTCTTTTCTACAAATCACAAAGATATTGGCACCCTTTACTTGATCTTTGGTGCATGAGCAGGAATAGTAGGTACCGCCCTTAGTCTACTTATCCGAGCAGAATTAAGCCAGCCCGGAACACTCCTTGGGGACGATCAAATTTACAATGTAATCGTCACTGCCCACGCTTTAGTAATAATCTTTTTTATAGTAATACCAATTATGATCGGAGGGTTTGGAAACTGATTAGTCCCCTTAATAATTGGCGCACCAGACATAGCTTTCCCACGAATAAATAATATAAGTTTTTGACTTTTACCTCCTTCCCTACTTTTACTACTCGCCTCAGCCGGAGTTGAAGCAGGGGCCGGCACTGGTTGAACAGTTTACCCTCCTCTTGCAGGAAATTTAGCCCACGCCGGAGCATCTGTAGATTTAGCAATTTTTTCCTTACATTTAGCTGGCATCTCTTCAATCCTAGCCTCTATTAACTTCATTACAACCATTATTAATATAAAACCCCCAGCTATTTCTCAGTATCAAACACCACTCTTTGTGTGGTCAATCCTTGTAACTACTATTCTTCTCCTCCTTTCCCTCCCAGTCCTCGCAGCTGCAATCACAATACTGTTAACCGACCGAAACCTTAACACAACATTTTTTGACCCTGCAGGAGGTGGGGATCCAATCCTTTATCAACACTTATTTTGATTTTTCGGCCACCCAGAAGTTTATATTTTAATTCTTCCAGGCTTTGGAATAATTTCTCATGTAGTTGCTTATTATTCAGGTAAAAAAGAACCTTTTGGCTACATAGGAATGGTTTGAGCAATAATAGCAATTGGTTTACTTGGTTTTATTGTTTGAGCTCATCATATATTTACAGTAGGAATAGACGTTGATACCCGAGCTTATTTTACCTCAGCAACAATAATTATTGCCATCCCAACAGGCGTTAAAGTCTTTAGCTGATTGGCAACCCTACACGGCGGAACTATTAAATGAGAAACCCCTCTTTTCTGAGCCCTCGGATTCATTTTCCTGTTTACAGCAGGGGGATTAACAGGAATTGTGTTAGCAAATTCTTCTTTAGATATTGTTCTTCATGATACTTATTATGTAGTTGCTCACTTCCACTATGTTTTATCAATAGGAGCAGTATTTGCCATTATAGCAGGCTTTATTCATTGATTCCCATTATTTACTGGTTATACTCTTCATTCTACTTGAACAAAAACTCAATTCTTAGTAATATTTATTGGAGTTAACCTAACCTTCTTCCCTCAACATTTTTTAGGTTTAGCTGGAATACCACGACGATACTCCGATTATCCAGATGCCTATGCCCTCTGAAATACAGTTTCTTCAATTGGGTCATTAATCTCCTTAGTCGCTGTAATTATATTTCTATTTATTATTTGAGAAGCATTTGCCTCTAAACGAGAAGTATTATCAGTTGAATTACCCCACACAAATGTCGAATGACTCCATGGGTGCCCACCACCTTATCACACCTACGAAGAACCGGCATTTGTTCAAGTACAACGAACTTCTTTTTAAACAAGAAAGGAAGGAATTGAACCCCCATAAGTTAGTTTCAAGCCAACCACATTACCACTCTGCCACTTTCTTTGAGGTACTAGTAAAACATATTACACTGACTTGTCAAGACAGAATCGTAAGTTCAAACCTTACGTATCTTCTAATAAATGGCACACCCCTCACAATTAGGATTTCAAGATGCAGCCTCCCCAGTTATGGAAGAACTTCTCTATTTTCACGACCACACATTAATGATTGTATTTTTAATTAGCACTTTAGTTCTTTACACTATTACAGCAATAGTTTCAACAAAATTAACAAATAAATATATTTTAGATTCTCAAGAAATTGAAATTGTATGAACTATTTTACCCGCTGTAATTCTAATTATAATTGCCCTCCCATCCTTACGAATCCTATATCTTATAGATGAAATTAACGAACCCCATCTTACCATTAAAGCCATAGGCCATCAATGATATTGAAGTTATGAATATACAGACTATGAAGACTTATCCTTTGATTCTTATATGATTCAAACACCTGATTTAAACCCAGGACAATTTCGCCTACTAGAAACTGATCACCGAATAGTTATTCCTATACAATCCCCTATCCGTATTTTAGTTTCCGCAGAAGACGTTTTACACTCATGAACTGTTCCAGCCCTAGGGGTGAAAATAGATGCAGTTCCAGGCCGATTAAATCAAACCGCTTTCATTACTCCTCGTCCAGGAGTTTATTATGGGCAGTGTTCAGAAATTTGTGGTGCTAACCACAGCTTTATACCCATTGTTGTAGAAGCAGTCCCTCTAGAACACTTCGAAACCTGATCTTCATTAATATTAAAAGAAGTCTCATTAAGAAGCTAAATTGGGTTTAAGCATTAGCCTTTTAAGCTAAAAATTGGTGATTCCCTACCACCCTTAATGATATGCCCCAACTAAATCCTTCCCCTTGATTTTTAATCCTTATATTTTCATGAATTTTTTTCCTAATTATTTTACCAAAAAAAGTAATAAAACATTCATTTAATGATAAACCCACACCCAAAAATATCGAAAAACTTAAACCAAAATCCTGAAACTGACCATGAACCTAAGCTTCTTTGACCAATTCTTAAGCCCCTCCTTTTTTGGAATACCATTAATTGTGATAGCAATTATAATTCCATGATTAATTTTTCCTACTCCTACACATCGATGATTAAACAATCGAGTCTTAACACTCCAATCATGATTAATCAATCGCTTCACTTATCAATTATTACAACCCATAAATTTTGGAGGCCATAAATGAGCTGTAATTCTAACAACCCTTATACTATTTTTAATTACCATTAATCTCCTTGGCTTATTACCCTATACCTTTACACCAACAACCCAATTATCCCTTAACATAGCATTTGCTATTCCACTTTGATTAACAACAGTATTAGTAGGCTTACTAAATCAACCTACTGTGGCCCTTGGCCACCTTCTACCAGAAGGCACTCCCACCCCATTAATTCCTGTCCTCATTATTATTGAAACTATTAGCCTCTTCATTCGACCCCTAGCATTAGGAGTACGACTAACCGCTAATTTAACAGCTGGTCATCTTCTTATACAACTTATTGCCACAGCAGCCTTCATTCTTCTAACCATTATACCAGCCGTAGCTTTATTAACATCTTTAATTTTATTCTTATTAACTATTTTAGAAGTTGCTGTAGCAATAATTCAAGCATATGTATTTGTCCTTTTACTAAGCCTTTATTTACAAGAAAATGTTTAATGGCTCACCAAGCACACGCATATCATATAGTTGACCCTAGCCCATGACCATTAACAGGAGCTATTGCTGCTTTATTAATAACATCAGGCTTAGCTGTTTGATTTCATTTTCATTCTATAACCCTACTCTACCTTGGATTAACACTTCTTTTCCTAACTATGATTCAATGATGACGGGATATTATTCGAGAAAGTACATTTCAAGGCCACCATACCCCGCCAGTTCAAAAAGGACTTCGTTACGGAATAATTTTATTTATTACTTCTGAAGTATTCTTTTTTTTAGGATTTTTCTGAGCCTTTTACCACTCTAGCCTTGCACCAACACCAGAACTAGGTGGATTTTGACCACCTGCAGGAATTTTTCCCTTAGATCCATTTGAAGTGCCCCTCCTAAATACCGCAGTTCTCCTAGCTTCCGGAGTTACAGTAACTTGAGCCCACCATAGCCTAATAGAAGGTAACCGAAAAGAAGCCATTCAAGCCCTAATTCTAACCGTAACCCTTGGCTTTTATTTTACAGCCCTCCAAGCCATAGAATATTATGAAGCCCCCTTTACTATTGCTGATGGAGTTTACGGATCAACATTCTTTGTTGCCACAGGTTTTCACGGCCTCCACGTCATTATTGGTTCAACATTTTTAGTAGTTTGTTTACTACGGCAGATCCAGTATCATTTTACATCACAACACCATTTTGGTTTTGAAGCCGCCGCATGGTATTGGCATTTTGTAGATGTAGTATGATTATTCCTTTATGTTTCCATCTATTGATGAGGCTCATAATTACTTTTCTAGTATAATCTAGTACAAATGATTTCCAATTATTTAATCTTGGTTAAAATCCAAGGAAAAGTAATGAATCTCATCATTGTTTCTGTCGCGATTACGGCCCTCATTTCCCTAATCCTCGCCTTTTTAGCATTTTGACTCCCTTCATTAAATCCAGATAATGAAAAACTATCCCCATTCGAATGTGGATTTGATCCTCTAGGAAATGCACGCCTCCCATTTTCCTTACGTTTTTTTCTTGTGGCAATCTTATTCCTTTTGTTTGACTTAGAGATCGCCCTCCTCTTACCATTACCCTGAGGTAGTCAATTACCTACACCAAATATTTCCTTAATTTGGGCAACAAGTATTATTATTTTATTAACCGCAGGCCTCATTTACGAATGACTTCAAGGAGGCCTTGAATGAGCAGAATAAGGTACTTAGTTTAAATAAAACCACTAATTTCGGCTTAGTAGACTGTGGTGAAAATCCATAAATACCTTATGTCCCCTATTTATTTTAGCTTTAGCTCAGCATTCATTTTAGGTTTAATGGGCCTCGCATTTAATCGAGCCCACCTTTTATCTGCCCTCTTATGTTTAGAGGGAATAATATTATCCTTATTTATTGCTATTGCCCTCTGATCAATAACATTAAATTCTGTTTCCTCCACAACTATTCCAATAATTCTTCTAACTTTTTCCGCCTGTGAAGCCAGTGTAGGACTAGCTTTATTAGTAGCAACTACCCGAACCCACGGTTCTGATCTCCTCCGAAACATAAATTTACTCCAATGCTAAAAATTTTAATTCCAACAATTATACTACTTTTTACCACATGATTATTACCAAAAAAATGATTGTGACTAACTACAACAACCCATAGTCTCCTAATCGCAACACTGAGCCTACTTTGATTTAAATGAAATTCAGATATGGCATGAGATTTTTCCAACTATTATTTTGGCATTGACCCACTCTCCGCTCCCCTACTTATTCTTACCTGTTGACTTCTTCCATTAATAATTTTAGCAAGTCAAAATCACATTTCCACCGAACCAATTCAACGCCAACGCACTTACATTTCACTTTTAATTTCACTTCAAATTTCTCTAATTATAGCCTTCAGCGCTACAGAAATAATTATATTTTACATTATATTTGAAACTACACTTATCCCTACACTTATTATTATTACACGATGAGGAAATCAAACCGAACGTTTAAATGCAGGAACGTATTTTCTATTTTACACCTTAGTCGGCTCCCTCCCACTACTTGTTGCTCTCCTTCTTTTACAAAATGATTTGGGTTCATTATCAATAATTATTATACAATTTTCCAAACCCCTTAACCTCACATCATGGGCTGATAAATTCTGATGAACAGCATGCTTAATCGCCTTCTTAGTAAAAATACCCCTTTATGGGGTCCACCTCTGACTTCCAAAAGCCCATGTTGAAGCTCCAATCGCCGGATCAATGATTTTAGCCGCAATTTTACTTAAATTAGGAGGCTACGGAATAATACGAATTATTATTATTCTTAATCCTTTAACTAAAGAAATAGCATATCCGTTCTTAATTTTAGCCATCTGAGGTGTAGTTATAACTAGCTCAATCTGCCTACGACAAACTGATCTAAAATCCCTAATCGCTTATTCCTCAGTAAGTCATATAGGATTAGTTGCTAGTGCAATTTTAATCCAAACACCATGAAGCTTTGCAGGAGCAATTACATTAATGATTGCACATGGACTAATTTCATCAGCCTTATTTTGTTTAGCTAACACCAACTATGAGCGCATTCATAGCCGCACACTTCTCCTAGCACGAGGTATTCAAATTATTCTTCCACTAATAGCAACTTGATGACTCCTTACTAATCTGGCTAACCTCGCCCTTCCACCAACCCCTAACCTTATAGGTGAGCTCCTTATTATTACCTCATTATTTAATTGATCCAATTGAACTATTTTATTAACTGGTTTTGGGGTACTAATCACAGCCTCATATTCCCTTTACATATTTTTAATAACACAACGAGGCCTTACCCCCCAACACATGCTTTCCTTAAACCCCTCATTTACACGAGAACACCTTCTCCTAACCCTCCACCTTCTCCCCATACTTTTATTAATTCTTAAACCAGAATTAATCTGGGGTTGAACTTTTTGTAATTATAGTTTAATAAAAACATTAGATTGTGGTTCTAAAAACAAAAGTTAAAATCTTTTTAGTTACCAAGAGAGATCTGGGATACAAAGAACTGCTAATTCTTTTTACCGTGGTTCGAATCCACGGCTCACTTAGCCCTTAAAAGATAATAGTTATCTATTGGTCTTAGGAACCAAAAACTCTTGGTGCAACTCCAAGTAAGAGCTATGAACATAATCTTCAATTCCACTTTTCTCCTTATTTTTACAATTTTACTTTACCCATTAATTTTACCTTTCTTTCTTAAATTTAATACTGATTGATCCTCTTCCTATGCCAAAACAGCTGTAAAAGTCTCCTTCTTCATTAGCTTAATCCCTCTATTTATTTACTTAGACCAAGGTTTAGAATCCATTACAACCAATTGAAAATGAATTAACATTGGACCATTTGACATTAACATAAGCTTCAAATTTGATTTTTACTCAATTATCTTTATCCCTATTGCTCTTTACGTAACTTGATCCATCCTTGAATTTACTCTCTGATATATGCATTCAGACCCCAACATTAATCGCTTCTTCAAATATCTTCTTCTATTTTTAATCTCAATAATTATTTTAGTAACCGCTAACAATTTATTCCAATTATTTATTGGCTGAGAAGGAGTTGGAATTATATCCTTTCTACTCATCGGCTGATGGTATAGTCGAACAGATGCAAATACTGCAGCCCTTCAAGCCGTAATTTATAATCGTGTAGGAGATATTGGACTTATTCTAAGTATGGCCTGACTAGCTATAAACTTAAATTCATGAGAAATTCAACAACTATTTTTTTTATCTAAAGATAAAGACTTAACCTTCCCTCTTCTAGGATTAATTTTAGCTGCAGCAGGAAAATCAGCACAATTTGGACTCCACCCATGACTACCCTCAGCAATAGAAGGCCCTACACCAGTTTCCGCCCTACTCCATTCTAGCACTATAGTTGTAGCCGGCATTTTCCTCCTAATTCGCCTCCACCCGTTAATGCAAAATAACCAAACCATCTTAACAACATGTCTATGTTTAGGGGCCTTAACCACCTTATTTACTGCTACATGCGCTTTAACACAAAATGATATCAAAAAAATTATTGCCTTTTCAACATCTAGCCAACTTGGCTTAATAATAGTTACAATCGGACTTAATCAACCACAACTAGCATTTTTTCACATCTGCACTCACGCCTTTTTTAAAGCAATACTCTTCCTTTGTTCAGGCTCAATTATTCATAGCCTTAATAATGAACAAGATATCCGAAAAATGGGAGGTCTTCATAAACTTTTACCATTTACCTCCTCCTCTTTAACCGTTGGTAGCCTTGCCCTCACAGGTATACCATTTTTATCAGGATTCTTCTCTAAAGATGCTATTATTGAATCCATAAACACTTCCCATTTAAACGCCTGAGCCCTAACCTTAACCCTTATTGCAACCTCCTTCACCGCCATTTACAGTTTACGCCTTATCTTTTTTACCCAAATGAAATATCCACGATTCATAACCTTTTCCCCAATTAATGAAAACAATATTCTACTTATTAATCCCATTAAACGCCTCGCTTATGGAAGTATCCTTGCTGGCTTAATTATTATCTTTAATTTTCCCCCATCAAAAACACAAATCATAACAATAACTTATTCATTAAAATTATCCGCCATATTAGTAACAATTACTGGTCTACTTCTAGCATTAGAATTAGCCAATTTAACTTATACCCAATTCAAAATTACCCCCATCCTACCAACCCACCATTTCTCAAATATACTAGGCTATTTTCCTCAAATTATTCACCGACTTTTACCAAAAAATAATCTAAATTGAGCCCAACATATTTCAACACATCTAATTGATCAAACTTGAAATGAAAAAATTGGACCAAAAAGTTCCTTTCTTCAACAAATATTTTTAATTAAATTATCAACTCAACCCCAACAAGGATTTATCAAGACCTATTTAATATTATTTTTCCTAACAGTAGTTTTGGCCATTTTAATTACCCTAACCTAAACTACTCGCAAAACACCATATGATAACCCTCGAGTTAACTCTAAAATTACAAATAATGTTAAAAACAAAACTCACCCCCCCAACACCAACATTCCTCCCCCATTAAAATATAATATAGCCACACCCTCTAATTCACCTCGCCCTATCTCCAACATATTAATCTCTTCCATTTCCCCTCATCCAATTTCCTCCCACTTTACACCAAAATATTTACCCATAAAAAAAACACCAATTAAATATATACCAACGTATATTAACACAGATCAATCACCCCACGTTTCAGGGTAAGGCTCAGCAGCAAGCGCTGCCGTATAAGCAAATACTACTAACATTCCCCCTAAATAAATTAAAAACAATACTAAAGATAAAAAAGACCCACCATGTCCTACCAATAAACCGCACCCAACCCCAGCTGCCATCACCAATCCCAAAGCTGCAAAATATGGAGACGGATTAGATGCAACCGCCATTAACCCCAAAACAAGACCCACTAATATTACAAACATAAAATAAATCAT